TTCTATTTTCTATTATTTAATTTATATTTAATTAAATTATAAATTAAATTATAAATTAATAGGGTATTGAATTTAATAATAGGAGACTAGAAATAAAAATCTCTTTCTTGCATCCATTTTCATTTTCCATCCCATTATCGGAACAAAAATATTGTATGTATTCATATGGATGGAAATATTTGTTACATGAAACCACGATCTGATAGATATCTATCTAAGTATCTAAAATAGATATTATAAATCATTTTATATATATAATAAAATAGAAAGTGATCGTGTCTTGTGTGCTGGAATCAAAGAAAGGTATTTTAAACGCCTCTTATGTATGTTGTGCTTGGAATAAATCTTTCGCTGTAAAGTAAGGGAATGGAATGGCATTCCTATACAACATCTAGAAACAAGAAGATTTAATCGGAAATATCGACAGATTCCCGCGTAGTCCAAAGAAATATGAAAATGAAAAAAAAAAAGATCCACTGTTCCAATTTTATCTCTAATCGAATTTTAATATCAGATTTAATATCAGAATAGTGGATATAGTTATGATTCAATGGGTTAGGTCCACTTACTTTTTCTTTTGTTGATTTCTAATTGATTTGATTGGAATAATAGAACAAAGTAATAGGAATATTTGGAGATTCAAGTAGACAACTTAGCATTAGTCATTATAAACTTATCATTATAATATTTATAACAATATAATAAACATAATAACAAATGTTCAACTTTATAACTATAATTACTAGACTTCATTAGTATTTAATATAATTTCAATATAAAAATTAATTATATTACAATTACATTTTATGGTTTGTTACTTTTTTATTACAAATGGCAACAATATCTCTATAAATATGAATACTGCCGTTGGAGTTTTATGAAAAAACCAAAGCCCCTTATCGGATTTGAACCGATGACTTACGCCTTACCATGGCGTTACTCTACCACTGAGTTAAAAGGGCCCGTTTACTTCAACCCCTGAATAAGCCGCTAGTTACTATGAGTTTAGTGTATATACTTATTATATGTTATATGTCTATAGACATATCTTATACGTTTATACGTTATAATCTATGTAATAGATATATCTTAGACGCATAGTGGTTCATTCAGGAAGGCTCAATTTGATTTACCTAGTGAGTATAGAATATACTAGTAAGTGTAGGTAAAAAAAGGTTTATTGATATTGGATTTGATAAATATCAATGCAATGAATTGTTTCCAGACCGTCCGACCCTAATTTCTTTCCATTATTTTCCATTATAACGAAATTAATTTGATTGATACATGTACCTACCAATTCAACATAGCTCCGAAATATTTTATCGAAGCAATCGTTGATAAAGAGATTCGGCCTGTCCTCTGAACCAAAAAAAATTTAGAGAAAAAAGTTCAATAACTTATCGTTTTTTTTTATTTGAATTTCCTGTCTTAGTGTGAGGTAGAAATATGCCCGCCTAATCTTAACAATGAGTGAATCGATGAATGAAAGCGTAAGAATGGGGTTTAATCCCCCTTTCTGGTAGACCAATTACTCACCGAAAAGTGCTATCCTTTGTATTGAGTCATACCATTCCCATTCTATTATATTGTATATTGACAATTTCAAAAAACTATTCATACTATGAGCATAGTATGATGGCGGTCGGGCAAGTATGCCCCCATCGTCTAGTGGTTCAGGACATCTCTCTTTCAAGGAGGCAGCGGGGATTCGACTTCCCCTGGGGGTAGGGTACTATGAAAGGAAGTTGATCATGGACTATCAATAAGCATGAAATTGATTCTTCCTGGGTCGATGCCCGAGCGGTTAATGGGGACGGACTGTAAATTCGTTGGCAATATGTCTACGCTGGTTCAAATCCAGCTCGGCCCAATAATTCGCCGATCCGCCATGAAATGATATAACCCATTTGTTGTTTTCCCGAAATGCTCGATCCCAATAGGAAAAAAGTAAAATTTTTTGATATATCTCTACCACTATTTAGTTACTCTATTTAATTTATTTTTTTTTTCCAACAAATTCTGATTTTTCTAATGATCTAGATTCATATCAGGATCAGTAAGTGTAAAGGCTAAGGACAAGAGTAAAATAAAGAAAAACGAACTTTTTTCATTGAAAGATTGATTATCCAATTGATTTGGCAATAACGAAAAGATTATTAGTAATCCACGCCGCTTTCGCTAAAGTGCATATCCATATGGATATCAATATATCACTCGCTTCTCTGTTCCAACATGACAATTCTAATCGAAAATCTAAATCGAAAGGGTTTGAATGAAAGCATTAAGAATAGGTATACTGTACACTTTATTTTATTATGTTATTTCCCTGGGATTGTAGTTCAATTGGTCAGAGCACCGCCCTGTCAAGGCGGAAGCTGCGGGTTCGAGCCCCGTCAGTCCCGACGGATCCAAATCCAATAAAAAAAATACATCAATTCGTCTCTCCATTTTTCTGTGAAAGGGAGTACAAATAGCAGAATTTCATTCCCAACCGGATCCCTCTTTTTTTTTTTTCATTTCGATTCGATTGTTTGTTTTGGTTTGGTTAAAATCAACGGTAAGGTAAGTGTAAGGGCGGTTAGATGATACTTCATCAGATGATTGTACAAGGATCAGATGATTGTACAAGGAAGGCGGAAAGTTATAGAAAAAAAAGAATGGAAAAGAATGAGAAATCAAAATTTAAATTTGAAATTTAAATTAATTTAAAGGAATTTTTGATTGGATCAGGAATCAACCTTTGAAGTCGGTATGGATAAAAGATCTTCCTATGTTATACTATTCAATTCTTGACGATGAATCGATTTGATAGCCCAGATATTGTTATTCATGATATTGATCTGATTCGATTACATCGAGACGTAATTCATCCCATTGAATTTACAGACGAAAGATTTATCATCTCTATGGGATTAAATCCCGAGTTATTGCCAATTAAAGAAAAATGAAACGATGAAATTATGGAAGTCAATATTCTTGCATTTATTGCTACTGCACTGTTCATTCTAGTTCCTACTGCTTTTTTACTTATAATATACGTAAAAACAGTAAGTCAGAGCGATTAATTTGAATTAAACTTGACTTTTTAGTTCTTATCAATGATTGAAGAAAAGAAATAAAACGAAAAAGATTCCAATTTCGCGTATTAAATGAATGAAATGAACGAAATAGAATCAGCAGTATTCTATGAGAGAAGATAGTATGGTAGAAAGAAAGATTCATATTTTTCTTTCTACCATACTATCTAGTATTGTCATTGTACTGTATAAAGTTTACTGTCTGAAGATACAGGTTAATTTAATATATATCAATCTACATTATTATCTTCATATATATAGATATATAGATATCAATTCCATATATAAATTACATAGTGTCGTGTCGCAATTCTATTTCTTCATCTAGTTCTATTTAATTTGTGTTGATTCCAATCGGAAGTAATCGAAAGACAACTCTTATTCGTACGATTCTAATTCCTGTATTTCGGATTATTTTTAATATGAATCCCGATATCCATTGAAAGAAGGAAAAAAACCAATGAAGGAAAAAAGGGTATGGATAAAATAAAAGCAAGTAATCTGTTTGTTAGCATTCCGACAAAGAAGTAATTGAATTGATTGAGCAGTTGACAGAGGTTCCGGGGGTTTCCGTGGGAACTTCTTCGGATTTCGAAAAGGATTAGTAAACCTCACCGATTTTTAACGTTTGAACCATGATATGAAATGAGTTCAATAAAGCAAGCATAAATAAAATTTATAAAACAATAAACCACATAATAAAACAAGCGTTAAGTGCGCAATATGTGACTCGCCCAAGACAATATTTTATTATGTGGAGTTGTAGTATCTCGTTGGACAACCACTATGTTGTTTCCCATAAAAAATGTGTATCCATGTAATAACAGATTTCTTTTCTCTTTGAACAGTAAAAGGAAAAAAAAAAAAAATTAAAAAAAGGTTCCGTTCTTTCCCATTGCCCATATATAACTTTGGTAAGAGTCGGTTCATCGAAATAGAAAAGTTATGAAGAATACGGTTGGAATCAATTTCCTACCATTTGTATTCCTTTCGAAATACAAACATGGGAATAATTGAAATATTTGTTTGATTGAAAGAGTTCATATATTATTCATAGAATCCATTACTCCACTAGAATCAAATACCGTTTCGAAATGAAGATGTTTTTTATTTCCATTTCAAAATGGAATTTTAATTTAAAAAGTGAAATTAAAATAAAAAAAGGCTTTGCAGGAAGATCTATAAAAAAAATTGATACAGTTTGGTTCCTAAATTCAATTAGCAGTACTTCTAGAGTCCACTTCTGCCCCATACTACAAGTGAAAGGGAAAATGTAAAGACTACCATTACAGCAGCCCAAGCGAGACTTACTATATCCATGTGAATTATGTCCTCTATCTCTATGAATATGAAGGAATTATTCAATTATTGTTCACTAATAATAAATTATTGTTCACTAATAATAAAAAAATCACTGGCGCAGAGTCAACGGGGGGTTCTGACCCAACACTGTTGATAAAACAATCCAATAAATCCAATTATAACACGTTCTTATAATTAGAAGATTTCTGGTATAATCGGAAAACATTAAGCACCAGCAAAATACGCGGGACAGCCTTTTGAAGTATCAAAGGGCTGTTACTAACATGGAGTAATAATAAAACCTATTCTTTCTTTTGGTGCCCTTCATTTTATTAAATTTTTATTAAATAAAAAGTATAAAAATATAGAATCAAGATAGATCACTATCTACCGCATACCCTTATTTCTTTCTTTCCCACTTTTCCCATTTGATCTACGTCTCCTATTGGCTCTATGAAACAATCGAAGACGTCCTATTACACGTTCTTGATTAGAGATTAAAGTAAAAATATTAGAGATTAAAGTAAGAATTTCTTTTTGTACTTTATTTAATTTAAAATTTCTATTATTTATAAATTTATAATATAAATTTATAATTTCTATTATTTATAATTTCTA